TGGCGCAAATTAAAACAACGATTTTCTGAGAAAGATTTAATAAAAGAAAAAGATGATTTTTCTTTTTTAACTGTTTTTGGAATGGAAGCTGAACTCCCTTTTGGTTCACCCCGCAAACGTCCTTCCTTTTTTAAACCCATTTTAAAGGAACTCGAAAAAAAAAAAGACAAATTAAAAAAAAACTATTTTCGAGTTCTAATAGTTTTCAAAAGAAAAACAAAACCATTTCGAAAGGTTTTAAAAGAAACAAAAGAATGGGTTATCAAAAGTATTATTTTTTTAAAAAAAGAACTTTCCAAAATAAATCAAATTTTACTATTTCGATTAAGACAGGTAGAAATAGATGAATCGAGTGAAATTAAAGAAGAAAAAGATTCTCTAATTAATAATCAGATAGTTGACGAATCATTTAGTCAAATTACATCTCCGAGATGGAGAAATTCTTTATTGACAGAAAAAAAAATAACCGATCGGACTCATAGAACAAGTACACTTCGAGATCAAATCGAAAGAATCACAAAAGAGAAAGAAAAAAAAATTATTGAGAAATTCATTTACAATAATGATAATGAAAGAAAAGAAGGAAAAATTGATAAAAATACAATTCTATTTATTTCGACTCTAAAAAAGTCACTTGAAAATGTTAGTAAAAGAAATTTACATATTTTTTATGACTTATCCTACGTGTCACAAGCATATGTATTTTACAGATTCTCACAACTCCAGGTTACTAACTCGTATAAATTACGAACTATCCTTCAATGTCAAGGAATCCCTTTCCTTCTTAAGCCTCAAATAAAGGATTCTTTTGAAATACAAGGAATCGTTGATCAAAAATTGAAGGATAAACAACTTCCGAGTTATGAAATGAATCAATGGAAAAACTGGTTAAGAGAACATTCTCAATATGATTTATCCCCGATCATATGGTCTAGATTAATAGCAGAAAAATGGCGAAATAGAGTTCATCGGCATCACATAGCTAAAGCTAAAAAGGAAAATGTAAGCAAACAGCATTCATATGAAAAAAATGAATTAATTAATTCCAAGAAACAAAAAGAATTGAAAGTGGATTTATTATTTAATAATAAAGAAAATTTTCCGAAATACTTTAGATATGATCTTTTATCATATAAATTTGTTAATTCTGAAAATAAAGCGGAACGCTTTTTTTATGGATCTCCATTTCAAGGAAATAAGAACCAAGAGATTTATTATAACACACCTAAACAAACCTTTTTTGATATGCTGAGTAACGGCCTTATTACTAATAATCTAGGAAAGTTCGATAGTCTATATATAGATCTGGAAAAAATAAAATATTTGGATTGGAAAATTCTCAATTTTTGTCTTAGACAAAAAGCCAATATTGCGAGCTGGATGACGATTGATATCAATAGGAATAAAAATACTCGTACTAAGAATTCTCAAATAATTCCTAAAAAAGATCTTTTTTATCTTATGATTCCAGAAATCAATTCACCAAAAACCCCAAAAGGATTTTTGGATTGGATGGGAATGAATGAAAAAATGTTGAAGCGGCCCATATCGAATCTGGAACTTTGGTTCTTCCCAGAACTGGTGTTCCTTTATACTGTATACAAAAGGGAACCTTGGGTTTTACCAAGCAAAATTGTCTTTTTAAATTTGAATAGAAATGAAAATATTAAGGAAAAGAAAAAGATCAACAAAAAAAAAAAAATAAGTTTTTTGGTAGCATCAAATAAAGAGCATGGAAATCAAGAAGAAAGAGAACCCACAAGGCCCAGAGATCTTAGATCTGTTCTCCCGCAACAAAAAGATAGTAACGAAAATTATGCGCGATCAGACATGAAAAAAGGGAAAAATAAAAAACAATACAAAAGTGACACGCAAGCAGAACTCAACCGCTTCCTGCAACGCTATTTGCTTTTTCAATTGAGGTCGGACGATACTCAAAGACTGATCAATAATATCAAGGTATATTGTCTTCTGCTTAGACTGATAGATCCAAGAAAGGTTACTATATCCTCGATTCAAAAGAAAGAAATGAATTTCGATCTAATGGTGATTCAGAGGAATTTAACTTTTCCAGAATTACTGAAAAGCGGAATATTGATTATCGAACCCATTCGTATATCTGGAAAAAAGGATGGACAAAAGATTCTGTATCAAACCATAGGTATTTCATTGGTTCATAAAAATAAGCATCAAACTAATCGAAAATACCAAAAGCAACGATATGTTTCTAAAAAAATTTTAGATGAAGCATCGCATCAAAGAATAACTGGAAAGAGAAACAAAAATCATTTTTATTTGATTGGTCCTGAAAATATTTTATCGTTTAGACGTCATAAAAAATTAGGAATTCTAATCTGTTTCCATTCAAAGACTCGAAATGATGTAGAGAAAAATTCAGTATTTTGCAACGAAAAGAGCATACAAAACATTAGCCGAGTTTCACATGATAATAATTACCTTGATGGAGAGAAAATGAAATTACTGAAATTAAAACTCTTTCTTTGGCCTAATTATAAATTCGAAGATTTAGCTTATATAAGTCGTTATTGGTTTGATCCCAACAATGGCAGTTGTTTCAGTATGTTAAGGATCTCCCTGTATCCACTATTGAAAATCCGTGGATAATACACTTTTTCTATATATACTATACTCTATATCTAGAATCGAATTCTAGATAGATATAATAGAATAATATAGGGTCTATGAAAGCAAACAAACACATAGGGGGGTCACATGACAGTATCCAATATGAAATAAATAATGTCCCAATTACCAATTAGATCTCGAACTGAATCAGCAGAACCTCCTTCATTTTAGGCCTCTCATTTTCAATGTGAAAGTGGATCAATTATTTTCCTTTTCTATTCCTATCGAAATCCTATTTGAAATTAGCTTGATTGATTCGAATAGGAGTTTCGAAAGAAATTCAGATTCGATTATTGTATATACCGTAATAACATTATTATTACTGATCAATAAAATCCATATTTGTAAAAAGAGAAAGGGGAATTTTTTTATGGTAAAAAATTCATTCATTTCGGTTATTTCTCAAAAAGAAAAGGAAGAAAACACAGGGTCTGTCGAATTTCAAGTATTCCGTTTCACCACTAAGATAAGGAAACTTACTTCACATTTGGAATTGCACAAAAAGGATTCTTCATCTCAGAGAGGTTTGCGAAAAATTTTGGGAAAACGGCAAGGACTACTGGCCTATTTGTCAAAAAAGAATAGAGGGCGGTATAAAGAATTAATCGGTGAGTTGAATATTCGAGAGAGAAAAACTCATTAATTGAAACGCGACGCCGTTTGGACTTAATTGTTTACATTTTGATGAACTTCTTTTCAATTTCAGCAATGCATGGAAGAATAACTCGAGAAAATTTTTATGATTACGCCAACTAAAAGAAAGGACCTCATGATAGTCAATATGGGCCCTCACCACCCATCAATGCACGGTGTTCTTCGACTGATCATTACTCTCGATGGTGAAGATGTTATTGACTGTGAACCAATATTGGGTTATTTACATAGAGGTATGGAGAAGATTGCGGAAAATCGAACAATTATACAATATTTGCCTTATGTAACACGTTGGGATTATTTAGCTACTATGTTCACAGAAGCAATAACCGTAAATGGACCCGAGCAGCTAGGCAACATTCAAGTACCTAAAAGAGCTAGCTATATCAGAACTATTATGTTGGAGTTGAGTCGTATTGCTTCCCATTTGTTATGGCTCGGCCCTTTTATGGCAGATATTGGGGCACAGACCCCTTTCTTCTATATTTTTCGAGAACGAGAATTGATATATGACCTGTTCGAAGCCGCTACCGGTATGCGTATGATGCATAATTTTTTTCGTATCGGGGGAGTTGCTGCTGATTTACCTCATGGCTGGATAGATAAATGTTTGGATTTTTGCGATTATTTTTTAACTGGGGTTGCTGAATATCAAACGCTTATTACACAAAATCCCGTTTTTTTAGAACGAGTTGAAGGCATAGGCATTATTGGTGCAGAAGAAGCCCTAAATTGGGGTTTATCGGGGCCAATGTTACGAGCTTCCGGAATACAATGGGATCTTCGTAAAGTTGATCGTTATGAATGTTACGACGAATTTGATTGGGAGATTCAATGGCAAAAAGAGGGGGATTCATTAGCTCGGTATTTAGTACGAATCAGTGAAATGACAGAATCCATAAAAATTATCCAACAGGCTCTGGAAGGAATTCCAGGGGGACCATATGAGAATTTAGAAATCCGACGCTTTGGTAGGATAAAAGATCCTGAATGGAATGATTTTGAATATCGATTCATTAGTAAAAAACCTTCTCCAACCTTTGAATTGTCCAAGCAAGAACTTTATGTAAGAGTCGAAGCTCCAAAAGGAGAATTGGGAATTTTTTTGATAGGGAATCAGAGTGTTTTTCCTTGGAGATGGAAAATTCGCCCGCCGGGTTTTATCAACTTGCAAATTCTTCCCCAGTTAGTTAAAAGGATTAAATTGGCTGATATTATGACGATACTAGGTAGCATAGATATCATTATGGGAGAAGTTGATCGTTGAAATGATAATGGATACAACAGAAATACAAGCTATCTATTCTTTTTCCAGATTGGAATCCTTAAAAGAAGTCTATGGGATCATATGGATCCTTGTCCCTATTTTCACTCTTGTATTAGGAATCACACTGGGTGTGCTAGTAATTGTTTGGTTAGAAAGAGAAATATCTGCAGGGATACAACAACGTATTGGACCCGAATACGCCGGGCCTTTAGGGATTTTTCAAGCTCTATCAGATGGTACAAAATTACTTTTCAAGGAGAATCTTCTTCCATCTAGAGGTGATACTCGTTTATTCAGTATCGGGCCAGCTATAGCAGTAATATCCATTTTACTAAGTTATTCAGTAATTCCTTTTAGTTATCACTTTCTTCTAACCGATCTTAGTATTGGTGTTTTTTTATGGATTGCTATTTCAAGTCTTGCTCCCGTTGGA